AATAAAGACGCTTACTGTCTGCTCTTGATTCAACACACTTCCACTGTAGTGTCCGAGTAGATACTGTTACTTTCTCTCGAACCATAGTATATTATTTGATCAAATCATTGAATTATTTATTTCTCTTGAAATCTCTTCAATGTTTATTTTTACACACGTCTTTTTTTAGGAGGCCTACAGCCATTATGTGGCATAGGAGTTACATCCCGTATGAAACTTAATAGTATACCACTTCTACGAATAGCTCTTAATGCCGCATCTCTTCCGAGACCCGGGCCTTTTATCATAACTTCTGCTCGTTGCATACCTTGATCCACTACTGTCCGAATAGCATTTCCTGCTGCGGTTTGAGCGGCAAATGGTGTACCTCTTCTTGTACCCTTGAATCCACAAGCCCCGGCAGAGGACCAAGAAATTACTCGACCCCGTACATCTGTAACAGTCACAATGGTATTGTTGAAACTTGCTTGAACATGAATAACTCCCTTGGGGATTCTACGTGTATTCTTACGTGAACCAATACGTCTATTTCTACGCGAACCAATTTTTGGTATAGGTTTTGCCATATTTTATCATCTCATAAATATAAGTCAGAGATATATGGATATATCCATTTCATGTCAAAACAGATCCTTATTCTTTTTTTTTTTTTTTTTTATTTATTTATTTGTACATCTGTACATCGGGTCCTTTAGATTTCGAGAGTCTTTTTGTTTTAGAAAGATTATCCTTGTCTTTGTTTATGTCTCGGGTTAGAACAAATTACTATAATTCGTCCCCGCCTACGGATCAATCGACATTTTTCACAAATTTTACGAACGGAGGCCCTTATTTTCATATTTGTCATTCCTTTTTTTAATTCCGAATCTACTTATTGGAAGAAAATAAGTTTCTTGAAATTTTTAATTTCGAATTGTATCCTCACGAAAGAATGTTGAAATTGAAAAAACCGCCTAATCATTCAAGTCTTTGCTTTGGAGTCTCTAAATTATACGCCCTTTGGTTGAATCATAAGGACTTACCTCAATTTTTAGTCTATTTCCTGGTAGTATACGTATAAAACTACATGAAATCCTTTACGAAACAAAAACCAGAATAATTTTTTTGTTATCTAAACGAATCCGGAAGATACATACCATCGGTAAGTTGTTCGGTAATTAAACCCTCATGAATCCATTTTTGTTGTTTCATTCCAAGTAAAACCGCTTTGAAGTATCAACTAATGTAAGAGGGATAGTATTATAAACTTGTCCTTTCTCTTTTTTCACAAATATGACCGTGTCGGCTATTATAAAGATTACCATATATAACACAAAACTTCTCCGCCGATTCCTTCTAGTCGAGCCTTTCGGTCTGTCATTATACCTCGAGAAGTAGAAAGAATTACAACCCCCATTCCGCCTAAAATTCTAGGAATTCGTTGATAGTTAGAATATATTCGTAGACCGGGTCGACTGATCCGTTTTAAATTTAAAACAGTTCTATATGGTCCTTTCCTATTTCTTCTATGTCGTAGGGTTAAAACCAAAAAATATTTATTGCTTTCTTGATGTTTTCTCACGTTTTCAATAAAACCTTCTTGTAAAAGGATTTTAACAATATTTTCAGTGATGTTAGTAGATGGTATTCGAACTGTTCTTTTTTTATTCATGTCAGCATTTCGTATAGAGGTTATTATGTCAGCAATAGTGTCTTTACTCATGATAAACTAAGATTTTTGTTTCCCCCTAATTTTGATATAATCAACATGCTCTTTTTCTTTTTTTCTTAATTTTTTAATATTTATGAATTCTTTTTTTTTTTTTTATATTTATGAATTATTAAAGATATATACGTGATAGATAAACAATTTACTAATTAATTAAATAAATTTAATCAATTTCATTCAAATACTATATTAAGGTCTTCCCCTATAATACTTCAGGTGCTAATGAAACTATTTTAGTGAAATTTAACTGTCTTAATTCCCGGGCGATCGCGCCGAAAATTCGGGTTCCTTTTGGATTTCCTTCTTGATCAATAACAACCGCAGCGTTGTCATCATATCGTATTATCATACCGTTGTCGCGTTTGAGTTCTTTACAAGTACGTACAATGACAGCTCGGACCACTTCTGATCTTTCTAGAGGTGTATTTGGTACTGCTTCCTTGATTACAGCAACAATAATGTCACCAATATGAGCATATCGTCGATTACTAGCTCCTATGATTCGAATACACATCAATTCTCGGGCCCCGCTGTTATCCGCTACATTCAAATAGGTTTGAGGTTGAATCATATCATTTTTTTATCGGTTTTTTCTTTTTCAATGCAAAGGTATAAATAAAAAAAAGAAATATTATTTGTTCAAAACAAAAAAAGAAACCTGCAATTGTTTTTTTTTTTCATCCCCAAAACCCCTTTCGTTTGTTTCTACATTCCTATCCAGAAAGAATGAATTGAGTTCGTATAGGCATTTTAGATGCCGCTATTGAAATAGCCCTTCTAGCTATATTTTCTGCTACTCCGCTCATTTCATAAAGTATTCTACCGGGTTTAACGACAGCTACCCAATATTCGGGAGATCCTTTCCCCGAACCCATACGTGTTTCTGTAGGTCTTACTGTAACAGGTTTGTCTGGAAATATGCGTACCCATATTTTTCCACCGCGGCGTGCATTTCGTGTCATTGCTCGCCGCCCTGCTTCTATTTGTCTAGATGTGATCCAAGCGGGTTCAAGCGCTTGAAGAGCATATCTACCGAAGCAAATACGATTACCTCGATAAGATATTCCTTTCATTCTTCCTCTGTGTTGTTTACGGAATCTGGTTCTTTTGGGGTTATAGTTGATGGTTGTTTAGCAATTCCATCCATCTCTACTACAGAACCGGACACGAGAGTTTCTTCTCATCCAGCTCCTCGCGAATTAAACAATAAAAAAAAAATTAAACAAAAAAAAATACACGGTTAATAATATATGGAATCGTGGGATTCTTTGAAATTTGATCTAATCGATTATAAATTAGAAATTTTTTGTGTTTTAATATATAATTTAACACGTATTCTATTTATAGATAATGTCGTTTTGGTAGAACGCTATAATGAATCTTTATTTTGTTTTTCCTTTTATTTCGAATCGACTAAAATTTAGAAATAAAAAAAAATTCGCGGGCGAATATTTACTCTTTCAACATTCAGTTGTAAGATTAGTCTATGACATGACCTCTCAGAATAAATGAATAGGTTTCTGGTTCGTTCCGCCATCCTACTCAATGAATCATTAGGATTCGTTTTCAATAGAATCTTATGCATTCACAGGTTCTGTCGTTCCCACCACTTCTCGATTAATGATTAGGTCTGAATTTTACAACGGAGCCTCCAATTAAATTTATTCTTGAGTCAACCTTCTCAGTCTTTATTGGCTCGGGGCTCTTGATTTTTTGTTCTATGCACGGATTTGTCTAATTATGGATCAATCAGTATTGATGCTTTATTACATTCCCTTTATATGAGATGACTCATAGACCTTACATATTGGAATTATATATCATTAATATTCTTTTTCTATCTTTCTCTCACCCTTCCATTTATCTGTATACTTTATATTGCTTTACAACCCATAATCAGATTTTTTTTTTTATGTAAAAAAGATTTCAGTTGCTACAATGATATGACTTATATATCATATCTTGACTGGTTCTTTCTATCCAGATAACACGAAGTGATGAGTTGGTTATTAGTTCTATAGTTATCAGTTTGTACTATGGGCTGTCCATTTTTTGGAATCCCAACCCTAAAAAAACCAACGAGTCACACACTAAGCATAGCAATTATATCAAATGATTAATCGAATTTTTATTCAACCTTATAGAATTGTTCTTTTTTTTTTTTTTTTCTTATTTACCAGAAAAAGAATGAAAGAGTTTGCCATTTTTTGTTTTATCACCAGATATAACTAAATATAAGTCAAGTAAGTTCTTATTATTCCTCGTCTACAAATATCCAAATTTTGATGCCTAATACCCCATAGATAGTTCGAACTGCATAGGAACAATAATCAATTTTAGCTCGAATGGTTTGTAGAGGAACTCTACCTTCTCGGATCCATTCAACACGTGCAATTTCTTTTCCGTCGATACGCCCTGCAATTTGTACTTGAATCCCTTTTGTACCTGCCTGTTCAGTTAATTCAATAGCTTTTTTCATTGCTTTGCGAAATGAAACTCTATTCTTTAATTGTCCGGCTATAAATTCTGCAAGAATATTGGGGTGCCCGTAAGGATTTGCAATTCTTGTAATAGCAATGTTGAGTTTTCGGTTTACACAATTGAGTTCTTTTTGTACATGCGTCTGTAATTCTTCGATTCTTCGAGTCCTGTCTTCTATTAATAACTTGGGGAATCCCATATAGATTATGACCTGAATCAAATCGATTCTTTTTTGAATCTCTATACGTGCAATTCCCTCTACATTAGAGGATATTTTCATATTATTTTGCACATAATTTTTGATACAATCTCGTATTTTTTGATCTTCTTGTAGATCCTTTGAATAATTTTTTGGTTGTGCAAACCAAAGAGAATGATGACCTTGGGTTGCACCAAGTCTGAAACCAAGTGGATTTATTTTTTGTCCCATAATCCCCCACTACTATATATATCGTGAAACGTGACATCCGTTTGTATTTTTTTTTTATTCATTCGATTTTTTTTAAGCATAACATAATATAGCGTATTTGTATTTTTTATAATATAAAATATTCTTCCTTTAAGTATTCCTCAGCTCTAATTTATAGAATTTCCTTTTATCTATTTCTTCCTCTTCATCTAAAGATATATCTTTCAATACAATAGTTATATGACAAGTGGATCTTTTTATAGGATAACCCCGTCCTCGAGCCCGGGGCTTTAATTTTTTCACAGTTGTGCCCTCGTTGACTTCGGCTTTACTAATGATTAAACTTGTTTCGTTCAAACCCTTATTGTGATTAGCATTTGCTGCTGCAGAATAAACCAATTT